GGCTTTACTCACATCAGTGGCATATTTCTATGCGGGTCTTACCAAAAAGGGATTAAGTTATTTTGGGAAATATATTCAACCAACCCCAATCCTTTTACCCATTAATATCTTAGAAGATTTCACAAAGCCATTATCACTTAGTTTTCGACTTTTCGGGAATATCTTAGCGGATGAATTAGTAGTTGTTGTTCTTGTTTCTTTAGTACCTTCAGTGGTTCCTATCCCCGTCATGTTTCTTGGATTATTTACAAGTGGTATTCAAGCTCTTATTTTTGCAACTTTAGCCGCGGCTTATATAGGTGAATCCATGGAAGGCCATCATTGAAATAGTATTTTTTTCGCTTAGCACAAAGCAATGTATGTGCGACCCAAGATGATTTATTTAAGGAATAGAAATATACAAGACTCTATATACGATAGAAAGTAATAGGAAAAAAAATAAAAAATTACGATATTAGCGAGTTGTAAAAAAAAAAAGGAAAGAGATCTTTTAGATCTTTTTCCTTTTTTTTTAGTCCACTTAATATCCTACTTTTCCCCGACGAATATTTACTTTCTATTATATATATTGGTTAGCCAATCTTCTTATTCAAAATCATAATTTGAATAAGATATATTTTACGACGTGTGATTAAATAAAAATACGGGAGAAGCGCTTCTACTTTAACGGTTGATTTTATTCAACAATTGACCAAAAGAAAATATTTAGAAATAATAAATTGCATGAACTTAGATCAATAAAATAATAATATTTCTATGCAATAATTCGGACTAATCAATTTAATTTGCCATTTAGATCGTATTCCGCTGGAATAATGATAAACAAAACGGGATTCCTAAAAAAATGGATTGATTCTCGAATCCGATTGAATCTAATGGTTTACGTTATGGAAGAAAGACATGTATATGTGATATTAGATATTGACTCGTTATATATGAACTAAAGATATATTTCATTTGTCCGCGGCTGTGTGTGGGTTCTAATAGAAGTCCTTTCATACCTTGTGGCTGTCAATTAGTTGAAAAAGGAGATGAAATCAAGAAAAGATGGAAGAGTTGAAATAACAGTTCGGAACTAAGAAATGGAAGAACTAAAGTTCTATGGATTCACAAAAACTCTGTGGATAGAAACGAAAAAAGAGATATCGAAGTAGTTCTGATGATTCAATAATATTCTTACTTAAATTCGAAGTTCTTAGTTAATTCGACTGGATGAATCCTATCGATGGAATAATTAAGTCCTAATTCATTGGTTGATTGTATCATTAACCATTTCTTTTTGTTGGTACGAGGAACTTATCATGAATCCACTGATTTCTGCTGCTTCCGTTATTGCTGCTGGGTTGGCTGTAGGGCTTGCTTCTATTGGACCTGGAGTTGGTCAAGGGACTGCTGCGGGTCAAGCCGTAGAGGGTATCGCGAGACAGCCTGAGGCAGAGGGAAAAATACGAGGTACTCTATTGCTTAGTTTAGCTTTTATGGAAGCTTTAACGATTTATGGGTTGGTTGTAGCACTAGCACTTTTATTTGCGAATCCTTTTGTTTAATCTTAGAAATAGGAAAAATACATATTTTCCTATTTTATTGCCTTGGACTTCTCGTTTGCTTTTTCAAATTAGATCAAGATTTCACTCCTACAATTTCTTATTCGTTGAAAAAATAACCTACGGGAAGGGCTGATTTGCAGATGAGGAATTAGTATACCGACTCGCTTTCATCCTTCCCGTTCGTAGTCCAAAGGAAACTCTTTTTGAGAGGTGTTGCACCAACGAGGGGGTAATTCATACTTTAACTCGAATATTTTTTGACTCGATTTCAAAAAAAAAAGAATAAATAAAAAGGGGGCAAAGTGATAGAAAAAGAGCTCTCATCGATTTTTTAGTCTATCTATAAGAGGAGATTATATGAAAAATGTAACCGATTCTTTCGTTTCTTTGGGCCACTGGCCATCTGCCGGGAGTTTCGGATTTAATACCGACATTTTAGCAACAAATCCAATAAATCTAAGTGTAGTGATTGGTGTATTGATCTTTTTTGGAAAGGGAGTGTGTGTGAGTTGTTTATTTCAAGAATAGGCTGGATCCAATCCGCTGTACCCTTTTCCGTTAGAACTAGGAAAGAAAGGTGCATGACCCCGCGAATTACTTCTTAAGAAATTATATGTAAGAACCACAGCATTTCGTGATTAATTGGCAAATCCACCTTAGATTCTCTAGCAACCAATAATGTGGGCCTGTTAAGATGGTTAAAGCAAACCGTTTGAAGTCGAGACACAGCGCGGTACTCTTTCTACCACTATGTTAATATAGAGATGGTGAATATTTTATCGATATAGAGCACTCATCTTGATAAAATAATTTGAACCGCTTCTTCTAAAAAAGAGCATTTTCCCTCTTTTATCCAATGCTGAATCGACGACCTGTGTCTTATGTATAAGTAAGAAGCGTTTTTTGGATTTGAACTGAAGAAAAAAAACAACTTTGCTGACAATTACATATTT